TAGATAGGAATCCAAATATGAAGAGAGAAACAAAGAATATAACTACAGTGTATACAAAAAGTTTGAGAGTAAGCATTACACAATCTCCAAGATCTTACTTTTTTTTTTCAAAAAAAAAAAAAGAGAATAGATTCTCTATTTTTATACTAAATATCTAGATAGTTTTTTTGTGAGTGAACTCGAATCTAATTAAGTTCTTTCATTTAGAGAAAAGAGGATAAAACTGAGGAAATCAAATGATCCAGATTTAGTATGGCTACCAAAAACATTCAATGTTTGAATTGAGAGTTCGTTCCTACGTCAAGATTTTTTGATCTTTTGAGTTGTTGGAAGAATCAAAATCGTGAATTTTTCTAAGACAGTATTAAGAATTTCATCGAAAACTTACAGCTGCTTGCCAAACAAAGGCTAAGAGAAGAAAGAAAAGAGGTATTACGGGCATAACATCTACGATTGGATTCAAAAAGGCGTAGGCCTCTGGCAATTTGGCGACTAAAAAAGTGCTTGAAAAAAGGGCCGAATTAAAACAAATACAGATCAAATTAAATATATTAAGCATAACAAAAATTGGTGTTCTTGTGGATAATTTAATTTTGATTGAGTTATTAATATATTTTTTATATAAGGAAAAAAATAAATAAATAAAGAAAGATAGTCTAAAAAGACTTTGTTGAACTTACTCAATCAAAAATCCTTTCATTCTCTTATGAGAATTAAAGAAATAATATTTTCATACAATATCTTAATTGAATTCTATGTAATGATCAATAAAGTAAGTTTGATTTGCTATCTACACGTGTCAAAACTATGGCACCAATGTAATCTATATTGCATTTGGGCTAAAATTGAATTGACGAACAACCAATAGCAATATTACTCTTTTAGTAGTCTTGAATAAAAATAAAAATGGGGCGTAGCCAAGCGGTAAGGCAACGGGTTTTGGTCCCGCTATTCGGAGGTTCGAATCCTTCCGTCCCAGAGTCTAGTTATTACGGAATCAATCTTCTATTGCTTTTGTACACCATCTTTCTCCTTCTGTTTAAAAATCCAATATTTTTTAAGAATAAAATATTGAAATGAAAAGAAGAATAAACTTCTTTTTTATTATTTCAACCGAAATAAAAAAAAAATCTATTTGCTTTTTTAGTGATGTAGGTAAGTAAGGTAGAACCGTAGATTCTACGAGTTTGAATAAAAAAATATATTTCTATATATATATATATAGAAATATAGTATATATATAGAAATATAGATTTCTATTCAAATTTCGATTTGACATATATACAATTTAATATGGGATTTAGTTGAATTCTGACGGAACCTTTTACGCGTAGATTCACTATTCCATTCATAGAGAAAGAAAAAGTATAGATTACGATATACTGACTGAACTATGACTATTCATGATTCCATAATTGAATCAATTACACAAACTAGAGGAATGTTATGGTAAAACTTCGTTTAAAACGATGTGGTAGAAAGCAACGTGCGACTTGAATTGAAGGACATGATCTGCTGTGGATGTTTTGATCCGCCACCTTTTATATTAGGAATATAGGTGCTCTTGGCTCGACATTTTGTGTTCTATTTTACTAGAGTCCTACACCTTTTTGAATATAAAAAAGAGTACAGGATGGAGCTCGAGGAGAATAGAAAGTTTTTATTACTTTTACTTTCGCAGGAGTAAGGATCTAGGGTTAGTGCGAATCAATAAGTTGGAACAACTTCGTAAGTCTTTTTATTTTTATATTGAAAAAAAGCCCTTTCAAGTAATTTTACAATAGAAAAGGAAATTTTCTTAAAATTGTAAAATTCTTTGAATCAAAAGTCTATCATGCGTGAATCAAGCGTTTGTATGATTCTTTGATAGAAAGAAAAGAAATCATAAACAAAATAAGGGGCTTGTTGCTGCCCTTTTTTAATAAAACGATTCAAGATCACCGAAGTAATGTCTAAACCCAAAGATTCAAAGTAAGGATAAAGAATTCTGAAACAAGGAAATCCAATTTTCAATTGTTTGAACAACTAGATCAGAATGAAGAATTAAAATTGATTCTAAAAAATGAGACAAACAAAAAAAGGGTTAGAGACTACTCAATAAAAAGAGTACTTAAGGATTCTCTGTTGAGATATTTGAGAGTTATTTAACTTGAGTTACGAGAGTACGAATGTTACAAACGCTTTTTATGAAAAAAATAGTTATGGTTTCAATACTGGCTAATTGATTTCATGTTTTTATTAATCTATTTAATATTTGAATTTTATAAAGAGAGTTAACTTCTACTCATTGCATTTTTGTCTCGAGCCGTACGAGGCCAAAGCCTCTTATACGTTTCTCGGGGGGGGGTATTATTCATATACATCTATCCCAATGAGCCGTTTATCGAATCGTTGCAATTGATGTTCGATCCCGAAGAGAAGGAAGAGATCTTCGGAAGGTGGGTTTTTATGATCCCATAACTAATCAAACTTATTTAAATCTTCCTGCTATTCTCGATTTCCTTAAAAAAGGCGCTCAACCAACAAGAACAGTTCATGATATTTCAAAGAAGGCAGGGATTTTTACGGAATTAAATCTTAATAAAACGAAATTGAATTAATGAAATATAAAAAAGAGGGTGTGAAAGACTCATATATAGCTTGGTATCAAATTTTATCTACTCTTTTCTTTCCTCCTCTTTGGTTTCCATCATATTTATTTTGATTTATTAGAATTTCCATTTATTATTAGGATTCTTCCTAAAGGTACGAAAACTCAAAAATACCCTGCTAGCAACTACCATATTTTATAATAATAAACAAATTTATTAAAATAATTTTGGATCTATAGAAATTATCAATTTTGTATAAATACAAAATTTTATTGTATAGAAAATAATACTGTATAGAAAATAATATATTAATTCTGAATCATAATATATATATTAATATATTACTTTCTAAATATATATATATTATTATTTTATATGAATAACTAAATATATATATAAAGATTTGATATTATCCTACTCGGCTTAGTTTTTATTCATTGTATAAACTAACAAACCACGGGGTGAAACTTTTTTATTTCTATTTTCTATTCTTTTCGCTATATTAAAAATTCACAATCATATTGACAACAGTGTATTGACCAAATATAATTCTCTCATAGAGAAATAGATCTATTTATCCCTGACGCACACATGACTGGATTTTGCTTTTTTTCTTTATTCTGGTTGTATCTACATATTTGCAGTACTTTCTTTTTTTTTTTTTTTTTGGGGGGTTGCTAACTCAACGGTAGAGTACTCGGCTTTTAAGTGCGACTAGCATCTTTTACACATTTGTATGAAGAAAAGGATTCGTCCAGATCTACGGTAGAGTTTGTAAGACCACGACTGATCCTGAAAGGAATGAACGGAAAAAATAGCATGTCGTATCAAGGGAGAATTCAGATAACATTTTTTTTTCTTTTCTGATCGGTACAACTTTGTTTTCGGTGTCGACAAAAAAAAAAAAAAAAAAGAATTCCAATTTGGGTCGAGTGAATAAATATAAATGGATGGATAAAAAACCTGTTTTCCTGATTCCAAGAAAAAAAAAGAAACGAGCTTCCATTCGTAATTTGAAAAATTACCCGATCTAATTAAATGTTAAAACTAGATTAATGCCTAATACGGGTATGGGAAGGAATTTTTTTCTTGTGTGTTATTATCAATTTTTTTGTGAGTCCTAATTATTTTTTCCCTAGTCCGTTTGGGTTAGGTTGGAGATGGATGTGTAAAAGAAGCAGTATATTGATAAAAAAAATATATATATTTCCAAAATCAAAAGAGCGATTAGGTTAAAAAAATAAAGGATTTCTAATCATCTTGTTTTGTTATTCTATAATATAATGAACAGAAACCTATTAAAGATAGAGAATCCGGTTAGCAGTCTACCTGTTTATGAGGTATCTATTGCTTTTGTAATCTAATACCTTATTTTGACTGTATCGCACTATGTGTCATTTCAGAACTCAAGAAAATAAAGACTTTACTTTTAGTTCAAATCGAATTTCAATCCAAATGGAGAAATTTCAAGGATATTTAGAGTTCGATGGGGCTCGGCAACAGAGTTTTCTATATCCACTTTTTTTTCGGGAGTATATTTATGTACTTTCTTATGATCACGGTTTAAATAGATTAAATAGAAATCGCTCTATTTTCTTGGAAAATGCGGATTATGACAAAAAATATAGTTCACTAATTGTGAAACGCTTAATTTTGCGAATGTACGAACAGAATCGTTTGATTATTCCCACTAAGGATTTGAACACAAATCTGGGGCATACGAATCTTTTCTATTATCAAATGATATCTGTTTTATTTGCAGTGATTGTAGAAATTCCATTTTCCCTAAGGTTGGGATCCTCTTTCGAAGGAAAAAATTTGAAAAAATCTTACAATTTACAATCAATTCATTCGATATTTCCCTTTTTAGAAGACAAATTCTCACATTTTAATTATGTATTAGATGTACTAATACCTTACCCCATTCATCTAGAAATCTTGGTTCAAACCCTACGTTACCGGGTAAAAGATGCCTCTTCTTTGCACTTTTTTCGGTTCTGTCTATACGAGTATTGCAATTGGAAGAATTTTGATAGTAAAAAAAAATCAATTTTGAATCCAAGATTTTTTTTGTTCTTATATAATTCTCATGTATGTGAATACGAATCCATCTTTTTTTTTCTACGGAAGCAGTCTTCTCATTTACGATCGACATCTTATGAAGTATTTTTTGAGCGAATTTTATTCTATGGAAAAATACAACATTTTTTAAAAGTCTTTGTAAATAATTTTCCGGCGATCTTAGGGTTGCTCAAGGATCCTTTCCTACATTATGTTAGATATCATGGAAAATACATTCTGGCAACAAAGGATACGCCGCTTATGATGAATAAATGGAAATATTATTTTGTTAATTTATGGCAATGTTATTTTTCCGTATGGTTTCAATCGCAAAAGATTAATATAAAT